GATCAATAAACTAAGGTTTTGTCGTTCTAGACCATCGGATTCGACGGAAACAATGATAAATAAATACGAATACAGCAGAAAAAAAAGGGGGGGGGTCAAAAAAAACAAGTAGAGAAGAATTAGACAAAGTTATATACAAGTCGCTACCCCCCCCCCGGTATTTCTTTAATTGAATTTCATTTGATTAGACGGAAGTTCCTTAAAAACTTCCGCTTTCTTTAAAAGATTCTGAACAGTTCCTGTGGGTTGAGCACCTTTTTCAAGGAAATATAGAATAAGAGGAACGTTTAAATAAGTTTGATTCTTGATTGGATCATAAAAGCCCACTTTTCTAAGATCTTTTCCTTCTCTTCGGGATCGAACATCAATTGCAACGATTCGATAGACGGCTCATTGGGATAGATGCAGATGAACAATACCCCCCCTAGAACCGTATAGGAAGTTTTCTCCTCGTACGGCTCAAGAAAAAATGATTTGATTCGAAGTTTTGTCTATGTATGCAATTCTAATAAATTAAATATAAATTAAATGACAAATGGGCCTATAAAATCAATTAGACTATGATTTCAGTCTTTTTTTCTTCCTGAAAATGAAAAAGAAACCATTCGTACTCATAACTCAAGTTAGATAACTCTCAAATAGCTCAAAGGAAAAATCTTTAGTCAATTTCATTTATTGAGTAGTCTTTACTCCCCTTTGTTTGTCTCGTTTAAACTATTTCAAATTCTATTTGGATTCTTTAGTCTGATCCAGTTATTGAGACTATCGAGACAATTAAAAAGGTGTTTCCTTGTTCTTAGATCCTTTATCCTTATTTTTAATCATTGGGTTTAGACATTACTTCGGTGCTTCTTAATCCTTTCAAAATGGCAGCAACATACCCTTTTTTGATTTCTTTCTATCAAAGAATCCTATGGACAGTTGATTCCTGCGTGATACACTTTGAATCGAAAAATTTGGATCAATTTCAACTAGTTTTGCTTTTGAATTGGAAACTTGCTCGAATTGGATCCTTTCGATTTCTATATATGTTCCATATATTTACGAAGTTGTTCCAATTGATTGGCATTAACCCTAGATCCTTGCCCCCGAGAAATGAATCAATACTTTCTATTCGAGCTCCATCGTGGACTATTTACAACCCAACAAAAAACGAAGGGTTCCAGTGTAACAGAACAAACAATGTCGAGCCAAGAGCACCCTCATTCCTAGACAAATCGAAAATGGTGGATGTAAAAATCCACAACGGATCGTGTCCTTCAAGTCGCACGTTGCTTTCTACCACATCGTTTCAAACGAAGTTTTACCATAACATTCCTCTAATTTGGAACCGGTATGGAATTGATTCAATTATGGAATCATGAATAGTCATTGGTTCAGCTGTCCATAGACATCGTAATCTAGACTTTTTCTTCTATATATGAATATATGATATGTGGAACGAGATTTTTCTGAAAAAATCTTAGCAAGGCAGCATTTTTAACATATTTTTTAACATAAACATACATAAATAATATAATAATATATAAATAATATATATATAATAGAAAGAAATAGAGAAACGAATCACTTTTTGAATCTGCATCTTCAAGTGACTCAATAGGATAGATTAAACGATTTCCTACTTTTTCAAAGATTCCACGTACAAGGAATCATTAAAAATATTTTAAAAAAAAAAAATCTTTCTAATTGAAATTGAAAAAGTTTCCTATTTAAACATCATTATTAAATTGGATTTAATTGAAAATTTCTATTTTAAATAGATCAAAGAAAAGAAGAAAGAAATCCATTTTTTTTTTCATGAGATGTATAAAAAAATGATGTAAGTTAAGATTTGAATCTTTATTCTTTTCATCTGATTACGAAAATCAAAATAGAAAAAAATAGGGAAGGGTTTTCGTATCTATCAGATAGACTGAACAGTTGTCACTGTTATAGATATTCTATAATATAGAATATCTATAATTTCAGTTTCAAAAATTGAAATTGAAGGATTACAAATCTTTTTCACAAAAACCCAAAAATTATTGTCATTGAAATAGAACGATACATACACCATATAAGCTAAACATTTCCTCATTTTATATGATTATATTATATGATTGATATGTATTTGGTTTAACATGGGGTTGAGTAATATTTCAATAATCGACTCTTGTCATAAAGTGAATATGAATAAAAGGGATAGGATAAATCACCCCTGCCTCAATTGTTACATCGATTTCCAATTTTTCATTAGAGTCAAACAAACACGAAATACCTAAATCAAATGAGATTCAAAGAAAAAACATTGGCTCCATAACATATTTCTATATAATATGGAACTTGATCATTTGTTAATGAAATTCGAACAGACACAGATGTTTAAATTAATATGGATTAACTCCTATCCACTCCCCTACTTCTTTCTATGGGAATAATGGAGCATCAAAAATGGATCTGCCCTGGGACGGAAGGATTCGAACCTCCGAATAGCGGGACCAAAACCCGTTGCCTTACC